GGAACAACAGTCGGGCGTAGTTCAAGAAGGCTTACCGGTAGGACATCAGATTCGTTCAAGAAAAACTGACGATATAGTAATTTTTACTCCTAACAAATGGAATGCTGATAATTTTGATCAAATAGACCTGGTATATACGATAGAATATTCCCAAGAATCGGATTTTCGTCGAGACATAATCAAAGGTTCTATGCGTGCTCAAAGGCGTAAAACTCTTATTTGGAAACTGTTTCAAGCAAATGCGCATTCCCCACTTTTTTTGGACAGAAGAAAAAAATCCCCCTTTTTTTCTTTTGATATCTCCGAACTGATGAAACTTCTTTTTAGAAATTGGATGGGTAAAGGGGCAGAATTAAAAGATTATAAAGAAGAACAGACAAAAAGAAGAGAGAAAGAAGAGGAGAACAAAATAAAGGAAAAAGCGCGGATAGAAATCCCGGAAATATGGGATTTAGTTCCATTTTCGCAAACAACAAGAAGTTTTATATTACTAATTCAATCGATACTTAGAAAATATATTATATTACCTTCATTGATAATAGTTAAAAATATTGGGCGTATCTTATTATTCCAACCCCCTGAGTGGTCTGAGGATTTCCAGGAATGGAAGAGAGAAAAGCATATTAAATGTACCTATAACGGTGTTCAATTATCAGAAAAAGAATTTCCCGAAAATTGGTTAACAGAAGGTATTCAGATAAAAATACTATTTCCCTTCTGTTTGAAACCTTGGTACAGATCTAACCCTAAGTTGCGGCCCTCTTATAGAGGTCTAAAGAAAGAGCAAAAAAAAGATAATTTTTGTTTTTTAACGGCTGGTGGAATGGAAACTGACCTTCCTTTTGGTCCTCCCCGAAAAATACCTTCCTTTTTTGAGCCCATTTTTAAGGATTTTCTATCTCTAAGAGGTTTAAAAAGAAGAACAAAAAATTTTCTACAAGGCTCAAAAGAAACAAAAAGGGGGTTTATCAAAAACGTTTTATTTCTGTTTCTAAAAAGAATAAAAAAAGAGCTCTCAAAAGTAAATACAACTCTATTTTTTAGATTGAAAGAAGTATATGAATCCGGTGAAACTAACCAAGAAAAAGGTTCTATAATCAGCAATCAGACAATTCATGACTCGTTTAATAAAATTCGATCTACAGATTGGACAAATTATTCACTGAGAGAAAAAAAAATTAAAAATCTAACTGATAGAACAAGCACAATCAGAAAGAAAATAAAGAGTATTACAAAAGAAAAAAAAAAAGGAACTCCAGGAATAAATAGTAGTCCTAATAAAACAAGTTATAATGTAGAATCGCCAAAAGATATTTGGCAAATATTAAAAAGAAGAAATACTCGATTAATCTGTAAATTACAGGTTTTTCTAAAAATTTTCATTGAAAAAATATACATAGATATCTTTATATATATCATTAATATTGCCAGAATGTATACACAACTTGTTCTTGAATCAACAAAAAAAATTATTCAAAAACAAAAATATAAATACATTTACAATAATGAAACAAACCAAGAAACAATTAATAAAACAAATCAAAATACAATTCACTTTATTTCGACTATAAAAAAGTCACTTTATAATATTAGGAATAGTAAGAAAAATTCACATCTTTTTTTTGACTTATCCTCCTTGTCGCAAGCATATGTATTTTACAAATTATCACAAACCCGAGTTATTAATTTGTATAAGTTAAGATCTGTTCTTGAATATCATGGAACATCTTTTTTTCTTAAGACTGCAATAAAGGATTCTTTTGGAACACAAGGAATATTTCATTCCGAATTAGGGCATACGAAATTTCCAAGTTCTGGAACGAATCAATGGAAAAACTGGTTAAGAGGTCATTATCAATACAATTTATCTCAGATTAGATGGTCTGGATTAATACCACAAAAATGGCGAAATACAATCAATCAACGCCGTATAACTCAAAAAAAAGATTTAACAAAATGGGATTCAAAAGACCGATTACTTCATTACAAAAAACAAAACGATTTTGAAGTATATTCATTACCAAACCAAAATAAAAAAGAGAATTTTAAAAAATACTATAGATATGACCTTTTATCATATAAATCTATTAATTATGAAAGGAAGACGGACTCATATATTATTTATGGATCACCATTGCAAGTAAATAACAACCAAAGAATTTCTTATAATTACACCACACATAAACAAAAATTCTTTGATATACTAGAGGATATTCCTATCAATAATTATCTAGGAAAGGGTGATATTATGTATATAGAAAAAAATCCAGATAGAAAATATTTTGATTGGAAAATTCTCAACTTTTTTCTAAGAGAAAAAGTTGATATTGAGACCTGGATCAAAATGGATCCCAACAGTAATAAAAAAACTAAGATTGGAAGTAAGAATTACCAAAAAATTGATAAAATTCATAAGAACGATCTTTTTTATCTTACGCTTTATCAAGATTTAGAAAAAAATCCGCTCAATCAGAAAAAACACTTTTTTGATTGGATGGAA